GCTAGCGTAGCTTAAATTAAAGCATGGCACTGAAGATGCTAAGATGGGCCCTAAAAAGTTCCGCACGCACAAAGGCTTGGTCCTGACTTTACTATCAGCTTTAGCACAAATTACACATGCAAGTATCCGCAGCCCTGTGAGGATGCCCTTAATCCCCCACCCGGGGACGAGGAGCAGGCATCAGGCACTAATATTTTTAGCCCAAGACGCCTTGCCACGCCACACCCCCAAGGGAGTTCAGCAGTGATAGACATTAAGCCATAAGTGAAAACTTGACTTAGTTAGTGCTAAGAGGGCCGGTAAAACTCGTGCCAGCCACCGCGGTTATACGAGAGGCCCTAGTCGATAAATATCGGCGTAAAGGGTGGTTAAGGAGAACAGAAATTTAAAGCCAAAGAGCCTCTTGGCCGTCATACGCTCCTGAGTGTCCGAAGCCCAACAAACGAAAGTAGCTTTAATATAGCCCACCTGACCCCACGAAAGCTAAGAAACAAACTGGGATTAGATACCCCACTATGCTTAGCCATAAACCCAGACGTTATTGCACAACAAACGTCCGCCAGGGTACTACGAGCGTTAGCTTAAAACCCAAAGGACTTGGCGGTGCCTTAGACCCCCCTAGAGGAGCCTGTTCTAGAACCGATAACCCCCGTTAAACCTCACCACTTCTAGCCATCCCCGCCTATATACCGCCGTCGTCAGCTTACCCTGTGAAGGACTAACAGTAAGCTAAATGAATACATTCCAAAACGTCAGGTCGAGGTGTAGCGCACGAAGCGGGAAGAAATGGGCTACATTTTCTACCATAGAATATTAACGAACAGTACCCTGAAAAATTACTCGAAGGAGGATTTAGTAGTAAAAAGGAAATAGAGTGTCCTTTTGAACCCGGCTCTGAGGCACGTACACACCGCCCGTCACTCTCCCCTGTCATACAGCAACAAATGTTCATAACACCAAAGCACCGACAAGGGGAGGCAAGTCGTAACATGGTAAGTGTACCGGAAGGTGCACTTGGATCAAACCCAGGGTGTGGCTGAGACAGTCAAGCATCTCCCTTACACCGAGAAGACATCCATGCAAGTTGGATCACCCTGAGCCAAACAGCTAGCTTAACAATCAAATTAACTTAACAACATAAATAGTACAGCATAACCTAACTAAATAAACTAAACCATTTTTCCACCTTAGTACGGGAGACGGAAAAGGTAACTCCAAGCAATAGAAAGAGTACCGCAAGGGAAAGCTGAAAGAGTAATGAAACAACCTATATAAGCACGAAAAAGCAGAGCCTAAATCTCGTACCTTTTGCATCATGATTTAGCCAGTACCACACAAGCAAAGTGACCTTTAGTTTGATGCCCCGAAACCAAGTGAGCTACCCCGGGACAGCCTAATGGGCCAACCCGTCTCTGTGGCAAAAGAGTGGGATGAGCCCCGGGTAGAGGTGATAAACCTACCGAACTTGGTGATAGCTGGTTGCCTAAGAAATGAATAGAAGTTCAGCCTCGTACCCCTTTAAACAACCAAGAAATATCTAAATAAGCAAAAAGAGAAACACGAGAGTTAGTTAAAGGGGGTACAGCCCCTTTAACCAAGGACACAACCTTAAGCAGAAGGATAAGGGTCATATTTTTTAAAACTAGTCGCCTCAGTGGGCCTAAAAGCAGCCATCTGAACAGAAAGCGTTAAAGCTCAAGCGACACAAAGTTTATTATACTGATAAACAACCCTACTCCTCTAAATATATTAGGCCATTCCATGCCAACATGGAAGAGACCATGCTAATATGAGTAACAAGAGGACAAGATCCTCTCCCAGCACAAGTGTAAACCGGATCGGACTAACCACCGGAAATTAACGAACCCAAAAAAAGAGGGCAATGTAAACACAAACAAAATCAAGAAAATCCCACAACACCAAAATCGTTAACCCCACACTGGAATGCATCAAGGAAAGACTAAAAGAAAGGGAAGGAACTCGGCAAACATAAGCCTCGCCTGTTTACCAAAAACATCGCCTCCTGCAAACCCCTATGTATAGGAGGTCCAGCCTGCCCAGTGACTACAAGTTCAACGGCCGCGGTATTTTGACCGTGCAAAGGTAGCGCAATCACTTGTCTTTTAAATGAAGACCTGTATGAATGGCCAAACGAGGGCTTAACTGTCTCCCCTTTCAAGTCAGTGAAATTGATTTACCCGTGCAGAAGCGGGTATAAGAATACAAGACGAGAAGACCCTTTGGAGCTTAAGGTACAAACCCAACTACGTTAAACAACTTACTAAAAAGCATGAACCTAGTAGAAAATGGAATTTTACCTTCGGTTGGGGCGACCATGGAGAACAAAAAATCCTCCAAGTGGATTGGGACTAAACCCTAAAACTAAGAAAGACACTTCCAAGTCACAGAAATTCTGACCAATTATGATCCGGCTTCCGAGCCGATCAACGAACCAAGTTACCCTAGGGATAACAGCGCAATCCTCTCCAAGAGTCCATATCGACGAGAGGGTTTACGACCTCGATGTTGGATCAGGACATCCTAATGGTGCAGCCGCTATTAAGGGTTCGTTTGTTCAACGATTAAAGTCCTACGTGATCTGAGTTCAGACCGGAGCAATCCAGGTCAGTTTCTATCTGTAAAGTCATTTTTCCTAGTACGAAAGGACCGGAAAAAAAAGGCCCATGCTAAAAGCACGCCTTACCCCTAATTAATGAAAGCAACTAAATTAAATAAAGGGAGGACCCAAAATACCTGCCAAAATAAGGCCACACTAAGATGGCAGAGCATGGTAATTGCAAAAGGCCTAAGCCCTTTCAACCAGAGGTTCAAATCCTCTTCTTAGTTTATGCTAAACACTTTATTGACCCATCTAATTAATCCACTCGCATACATTATTCCCGTCCTATTAGCCGTAGCTTTTCTCACACTCCTTGAACGAAAAGTCCTAGGATACATACAATTACGAAAAGGTCCAAATATCGTAGGCCCTTACGGCCTACTTCAACCAATCGCCGACGGAGTTAAACTATTTATTAAAGAACCAATCCGCCCCTCCACATCATCCCCATTTCTCTTTCTAGCAGCCCCAATACTTGCGTTAACCCTGGCTATAACCCTATGAGCACCAATACCTATACCACACCCAGTCACTGACCTAAACCTGGGTATTTTATTTGTTCTAGCCCTATCAAGTCTGGCAGTATACTCTATTTTAGGATCAGGATGAGCATCAAACTCAAAATATGCACTAATCGGCGCCCTCCGAGCCGTTGCCCAAACAATTTCTTATGAAGTAAGCCTAGGATTAATTCTACTTTCCATTATTATCTTCTCCGGAGGTTATACACTACAAACATTTAATATTACACAAGAAAGCATCTGACTATTAATCCCTACTTGACCACTAGCCGCAATATGATACATCTCTACACTAGCCGAAACAAACCGTGCACCATTTGACCTAACTGAGGGCGAATCTGAACTAGTATCCGGATTCAACGTAGAATATGCTGGTGGACCATTCGCCCTGTTTTTCCTAGCCGAATATGCTAACATCCTATTAATAAACACCCTCTCAGCTATTCTATTCCTCGGTGCATCACACACACCATATATCCCAGAACTAACAACAGTTAACCTAATAACTAAAGCTGCACTCCTTTCAGTTATATTTTTATGAGTACGAGCCTCATACCCGCGATTCCGATATGACCAACTTATACATTTGATCTGAAAAAACTTCCTCCCCTTAACCCTAGCCCTAGTTCTATGACACACCGCCCTCCCAATCGCACTGGCAGGACTCCCTCCACAACTATAGCTATAAGGAACCGTGCCTGAATTCCCAAGGACCACTTTGATAGAGTGGCTTATGAGGGTTAAAATCCCCCCAGTTCCTAGAAAGAAGGGAATTGAACCCATACTCAGGAGATCAAAACTCCTAGTGCTTCCTCTACACCACTCTCTACGATAAGGTCAGCTAATCAAGCTTTCGGGCCCATACCCCGAACATGACGGTTAAAATCCCTCCCCTATCAATGAACCCCTACGTACTCGCTATTCTCCTATCCAGCTTAGGACTAGGAACTACCCTAACTTTTGCCAGCTCCCACTGACTACTAGCCTGAATGGGGTTAGAAATTAATACTCTAGCAATCACCCCCCTAATAGCACAGCAACACCACCCACGAGCAGTTGAAGCAACCACAAAATACTTCCTAACCCAAGCAACCGCCGCAGCAATAATTCTTTTTGCCGCAACAACAAATGCATGAATTACGGGCGAATGAGACATTAACACCTTATCCCACCCCCTTGCCTCCACAATAGTAATTACCGCCCTAGCACTAAAAATTGGCTTAGCACCAATACATTTCTGGCTACCAGAAGTGCTACAAGGACTTGACTTGCTAACAGGACTAATCTTATCAACTTGACAAAAACTAGCCCCATTTGCACTAATTATTCAAGTAGCACCAACCATTGACCCCCTTATACTAACATCCATAGGACTTCTCTCCGCACTAGTTGGAGGCTGAGGAGGACTTAACCAAACCCAAATCCGAAAGATCCTAGCCTATTCTTCAATCGCACATATGGGCTGAATAATAATCATTTTACAACACGCCCCTCACCTGACCCTGCTCGCACTAGGCACATATATTTTTATAACATCCACAGCATTCCTCTCATTAAAAATAACATCAACCACAAAAATTAACACCTTAACAACAATATGATCAAAAACCCCAATCCTAGCATCAACAACAGCCCTAGCCTTACTCTCACTGGGAGGCCTTCCCCCACTAACAGGATTTATACCAAAATGATTAATTTTACAAGAAATAGCAAAGCAAGAACTCCCACTTACAGCAACCGTTATAGCCCTAGCCGCCCTACTAAGTCTATACTTCTACCTACGACTATGCTACGCCATAGCCCTCACTATCTCTCCCAACACAACAAATGCCACAACACCATGACGAACCCAAACAACCCAATCAACACTTGCCCTGGCCCTATTAACAACAATTGCACTAGGATTATTACCCCTCACCCCGGCTATCTTAATACTAGCCACCTAGGGACTTAGGATAAATCAGACCAAGAACCTTCAAAGCTCTAAGCAGGAGTTAAAACCTCCTAGTCCCTGATTAAGACCTGCAAGACTTTATCTCACATCTTCTGAATGCAACTCAGACACTTTAATTAAGCTAAGGCCCTACTAGATGAGAAGGCCTCGATCCTACAAACTCTTAGTTAACAGCTAAGCGCCCAAACCAGCGAGCATTCATCTACTTTCCCGCCGTTAGCTGAGTAAGGCGGGAAAGCCCCGGCAGACGTTAATCTGCGTCTTAAGATTTGCAATCTAATGTGTACTCCACCACGGGGCTTGATAGGAAGAGGATTTAAACCTCTATCTTCGGAGCTACAACCCGCCGCCTAATTTCGGCCATCCTACCTGTGGCAATCACACGCTGATTCTTCTCTACTAACCACAAAGACATTGGCACCCTTTATTTAGTATTTGGTGCCTGAGCCGGAATAGTCGGTACCGCTCTTAGCTTACTTATTCGAGCTGAGCTAAACCAGCCAGGATCACTTCTCGGCGATGACCAAATTTATAATGTTATTGTTACCGCACATGCTTTCGTTATAATTTTCTTTATAGTAATGCCTATCCTTATCGGCGGATTTGGTAACTGACTTGTCCCACTAATAATTGGGGCTCCTGACATGGCATTCCCTCGAATAAACAATATAAGCTTCTGACTTTTACCCCCATCTTTTCTCCTGCTCTTGGCTTCATCTGGTGTCGAAGCTGGGGCCGGTACGGGATGAACAGTTTATCCGCCATTAGCCAGCAATTTAGCCCATGCAGGCGCATCCGTAGACCTGACCATTTTCTCCCTCCATTTAGCTGGTGTATCATCCATCCTCGGGGCAATCAATTTTATTACAACAACAATTAATATAAAACCCCCAGCCATTTCCCAATACCAAACCCCATTATTTGTATGAGCTGTCCTTGTAACCGCTGTCCTTCTTTTACTTTCCCTTCCGGTTCTAGCTGCTGGAATCACGATACTTCTGACAGACCGAAACCTAAACACTACATTCTTTGATCCCGCAGGAGGAGGAGACCCTATTCTCTACCAACACCTATTTTGATTCTTTGGCCATCCAGAAGTCTACATTTTAATCTTACCAGGGTTTGGTATCATCTCCCATGTTGTAGCCTACTACGCAGGTAAAAAAGAACCATTTGGATATATAGGAATGGTCTGAGCAATAATGGCCATTGGCCTACTGGGTTTTATCGTCTGAGCCCATCACATGTTTACAGTTGGCATAGACGTAGACACCCGTGCATATTTTACATCCGCAACCATAATTATTGCCATCCCTACAGGGGTAAAAGTGTTTAGCTGACTAGCCACACTCCACGGAGGATCAATTAAATGAGAAACACCTATACTTTGAGCCCTAGGCTTCATTTTCCTCTTTACGGTAGGAGGACTAACAGGAATTGTGCTAGCCAACTCATCACTGGATATTGTCTTACACGACACGTATTATGTTGTAGCACACTTCCATTACGTACTGTCAATAGGAGCCGTATTTGCCATCATAGCGGCCTTTGTACATTGATTTCCCCTATTTACAGGATATACTCTTCACAGCACTTGAACCAAAATTCACTTTGTAGTGATGTTTGTGGGCGTAAACCTAACCTTCTTTCCCCAACACTTCCTCGGCCTAGCAGGAATACCACGTCGATACTCGGACTACCCAGACGCTTATACCCTATGAAATACAGTATCCTCTATTGGATCCCTAATTTCGCTAGTAGCAGTAATTATGTTCTTATTCATCTTATGAGAAGCCTTTGCCGCAAAACGAGAAGTTACATCTGTAGAATTAACCGCAACAAATGTTGAATGACTTCATGGATGCCCCCCTCCATATCACACATTTGAAGAGCCAGCATTTGTTCAAGTTCAATCAAATTAACGAGGAAGGGAGGAATTGAACCCCCATCTACTGGTTTCAAGCCAGTCACATAACCACTCTGTCACTTCCTTTTAAAGACATTAGTAAACCCGTAAATTACATCACTTTGTCAAGGTGAAATAGTAGGTTAAATCCCTGCATGTCTTAAGCTTCAAGCTTAATGGCACATCCCACACAACTAGGATTCCAAGACGCGGCATCACCCGTTATAGAAGAACTTCTCCACTTTCATGACCATGCTTTGATAATCGTATTTTTAATTAGCACCCTAGTGCTTTATATTATTATTGCAATAGTATCAACAAAACTTACAAACAAGTATATTTTAGACTCCCAAGAAATTGAAATCGTATGAACTGTCCTACCAGCTGTAATTCTTGTTATAATTGCTCTTCCCTCCTTGCGAATTCTTTACCTTATAGATGAGATTAATGACCCGCACCTAACAATTAAAGCTATGGGCCACCAATGATACTGAAGCTACGAATACACGGACTACGAAAACCTAGGCTTTGACTCATACATGATCCCAACCCAAGACCTTAATCCCGGACAGTTTCGGCTACTTGAAACAGACCACCGAATGGTTGTCCCAATGGAATCTCCAATTCGGGTACTTGTTTCAGCCGAAGACGTACTGCACTCCTGAGCCGTCCCATCCCTTGGGGTAAAAATAGACGCCGTTCCAGGGCGTCTAAATCAAACAGCCTTCATTGCTTCCCGCCCAGGAGTATTCTATGGACAATGCTCCGAAATCTGCGGGGCAAACCACAGCTTTATACCTATTGTAGTAGAAGCAGTCCCTCTTGAACACTTCGAAAACTGATCATCACTTATACTAGAAGACGCCTCACTAGGAAGCTAAATCCGGGCTTCAGCATTGGCCTTTTAAGCCAAAGAATGGTGCCTCCCAACCACCTCTAGTGAAATGCCTCAATTAAACCCCGCCCCCTGATTCGCAATTTTAGTATTCTCTTGATTAGCATTTCTTACTATTATCCCGACCAAAGTAATAAACCATATCGCACCTAATGAACCGGCCCTTCTGGACTCCGAAAAACACAAAACTGAACCCTGAGACTGACCATGGCAATAAGCTTCTTCGACCAATTTGCAAGCCCATCTTATCTCGGCATCCCCCTAATTGCAATCGCAATTACCCTGCCCTGAGTTCTATTCCCCACCCCTTCATCACGATGAATTAATAATCGTCTAATTACAATACAAGGATGATTTATCAACCGATTTACTAATCAACTTATATTACCATTAAATATAGGAGGCCACAAATGAGCATTATTATTAGCCTCATTAATAGTATTTTTAATTACTATTAACATGCTTGGATTATTACCATATACCTTCACCCCAACAACGCAATTATCATTAAATATAGGATTTGCCGTTCCACTATGACTTTCTACAGTCATTATTGGAATGCGAAATCAACCAACAATTGCCCTAGGACACCTATTACCAGAGGGTACCCCAATTCCTTTAATTCCTGTGCTCATTATCATCGAAACAATTAGCCTGTTTATTCGACCTTTAGCCCTAGGCGTCCGATTAACAGCAAACCTAACTGCTGGACACCTGCTGATCCAATTAATCGCCACAGCCGTATTTGTTCTACTTCCAATAATACCCACAGTAGCAATCTTGACCGCCGCTGTTCTATTTCTTCTTACACTCCTAGAAGTTGCGGTAGCCATGATTCAAGCTTATGTATTTGTCCTTCTCCTAAGTTTATATCTGCAAGAGAACGTTTAATGGCCCACCAAGCACACGCATATCATATGGTTGATCCAAGCCCATGACCACTAACCGGCGCAGTCGGAGCTTTACTAATGACATCCGGCCTAGCAATCTGGTTTCACTTCCACTCAACTACACTTATAACCCTTGGGATAGTTCTTCTTCTTCTCACCATATACCAATGATGACGAGACATTATCCGGGAGGGAACCTTCCAAGGCCACCATACGCCCCCAGTACAAAAAGGTTTGCGCTACGGAATAATTTTATTCATTACATCCGAAGTATTCTTCTTCCTCGGATTTTTCTGAGCTTTCTACCACTCAAGCCTAGCACCCACGCCAGAACTAGGAGGATGTTGACCCCCAGCAGGAATTATTACACTAGACCCATTTGAAGTTCCACTACTTAATACAGCCGTTCTCCTGGCGTCGGGGGTCACAGTAACATGAGCTCACCATAGCCTAATAGAAGGCGGACGCAAACAAGCCATTCAATCCCTCACACTAACTATCTTACTGGGCTTATATTTTACTGCCTTGCAGGCCATAGAATACTATGAAGCCCCATTTACAATTGCAGACGGGGTCTACGGCTCAACATTCTTTGTAGCTACAGGGTTCCATGGACTTCATGTTATTATTGGATCCTCATTCCTGGCCGTCTGCCTACTCCGCCAAATCCAATATCATTTTACATCTGAACATCACTTCGGCTTTGAAGCCGCCGCATGATACTGACACTTTGTAGACGTAGTATGACTATTCCTCTACGTATCCATTTATTGATGAGGCTCATATCTTTCTAGTATTAAAATAGTACGAGTGACTTCCAATCACCCAGTCTTGGTTAGACTCCAAGGAAAGATAATGAACTTAGTTATTACAATCTTAGCCATCACAATCACCCTTTCTCTGGTGTTAGCAACTGTATCCTTCTGATTACCCCAGATAAACCCAGACGCAGAAAAACTCTCACCCTACGAATGTGGCTTCGACCCCCTAGGATCTGCCCGCCTTCCATTTTCACTTCGATTCTTTTTAGTGGCAATTTTATTTTTACTATTTGACCTGGAAATTGCCTTACTTCTCCCACTCCCCTGGGGAGACCAACTCCACAACCCTACCGGAACCTTCTTCTGAGCCACAGCAGTCCTAATTTTACTTACACTAGGACTAGTTTATGAATGAGTTCAAGGGGGCCTAGAGTGGGCAGAATAGAGGACTAGTCCAATAAAAGACCCCTGATTTCGGCTCAGAAGATTGTGGTTAGACTCCACAGCCCTCTTATGACACCCGTACATTTTAGCTTTAGCTCAGCCTTCACATTAGGGCTAATAGGCCTGGCATTTCACCGCACCCACTTACTCTCCGCACTACTCTGCCTAGAAGGAATAATATTATCCCTGTTTATTGCGCTAGCCCTTTGGGCCATACAATTTGAATCAACTGTATTTTCTACAGCACCTATATTGCTACTAGCCTTCTCCGCCTGCGAGGCCAGTGCAGGCTTGGCCCTTCTGGTTGCCACAGCCCGAACCCATGGAACTGACCGCCTACAAAACCTCAATTTACTGCAATGCTAAAAGTATTAATCCCCACAATCATGCTATTCCCCACAATCTGGTTATCATCTCCTAAATGACTATGAACAACAACAACCACACAAAGCCTTCTAATTGCCCTCATTAGCCTTTCTTGATTAAAATGAACATCAGAAACCGGATGGTCAGTTTCAAACACCTATTTAGCCACAGACCCCCTATCAACCCCTCTTTTAGTACTGACCTGTTGACTTCTCCCCTTAATAATTTTAGCCAGCCAAAACCACATCTACCCTGAACCCATCAACCGCCAACGCTTATACATCACCCTTCTGGCCTCCCTACAGACCTTCCTTATTATAGCATTCGGGGCCACAGAAATTATTATGTTTTATATTATATTTGAAGCCACCCTTATCCCCACGTTAATCATTATTACCCGATGAGGGAACCAAACCGAACGCCTCAATGCAGGGACCTACTTCCTGTTTTATACCCTAGCAGGATCCTTGCCACTTCTAGTGGCCCTCCTTCTCCTCCAACAAACAACAGGAACCCTCTCAATATTAATTTTACAATACTCCCAACCCCTAACACTCGACACATGAGGTAATAGCATTTGATGGGCAGGATGCGTAATCGCATTTTTGGTTAAAATACCACTTTATGGGGTTCACCTATGACTTCCAAAAGCCCATGTCGAAGCCCCAGTAGCAGGGTCTATAGTCCTGGCTGCAGTTTTACTAAAACTAGGAGGATACGGTATAATACGAATAATAGTTGTATTAGACCCCCTCTCAAAAGAACTAACCTACCCCTTTATTATTCTAGCATTATGAGGCATCATCATAACAGGATCTATCTGCCTTCGCCAAACAGACCTAAAATCATTAATTGCCTACTCATCTGTAAGTCACATAGGCCTGGTAGCAGGAGGCATTCTAATTCAAACCCCATGAGGATTCACAGGCGCAATCATTCTAATAATTGCCCACGGCCTAGTATCCTCCGCACTATTCTGCCTAGCCAACACCACTTATGAACGAACCCATAGCCGAACCATAGTGCTAGCTCGAGGACTTCAAATAATTCTTCCATTAACAGCAGTTTGATGATTTATTGCTAATTTAGCCAACCTAGCACTACCACCCCTCCCAAACCTAATAGGTGAACTCATAATCATCACCACTCTTTTCAGCTGATCCCCATGAACCATTATGCTTACAGGAGTAGGAACGCTAATTACAGCAGGTTACTCCTTATACCTATTCCTAATGACCCAACGTGGGCCAACACCAAGCCATGTCACAGGGTTATCACCATTTCATACCCGAGAACATCTACTCATAGTACTCCACCTCCTCCCAGTCATTTTACTAGTAACAAAACCCGAGCTTATATGAGGCTGATGCCACTAGTAAGTATAGTTTAATTTAAAACATTAGATTGTGATTCTAAAAATAGAGGTTAAAATCCCCTTATTCACCAAGGAAGGCCAGAGGCAATAAGCACTGCTAATACTTACACCCACGGCTAAATTCCGTGGCTTCCTTACGCTTCTAAAGGATAACAGCTCATCCATTGGTCTTAGGAACCAAAAACTCTTGGTGCAAATCCAAGTGGAAGCTATGCACCCAACCACCCTAATTCTATCATCCTCATTAATTCTAGTCATCACAATTCTTATTTACCCCTTATTAACTACACTTAGCCCAAACCCCAAAGACCCAAACTGAGCAACAGCACATGTAAAAACTGCCGTAAGCACCGCATTTTTCGTTAGCCTCTTACCACTTACAATATTCCTAGACCAAGGAGCCGAAACTATTATCACCAATTGACACTGAATAAATACCACCCTATTTGATATTAATATCAGCTTTAAATTCGATCACTATTCCCTCATCTTTACACCCATTGCCCTCTACGTAACTTGATCTATCCTTGAATTTGCATCCTGATACATGCACTCAGACCCAAATATAAACCGATTTTTCAAATACCTGCTTCTATTCCTAGTAGCCATAATTATTCTTGTAACCGCCAACAACATATTTCAACTCTTCATTGGATGAGAGGGAGTGGGAATTATATCATTTCTTCTAATCGGCTGATGATATGGACGAACAGATGCTAATACAGCAGCCCTTCAGGCAGTACTATATAACCGGGTAGGAGACATCGGATTAATTATAAGTATAGCCTGAATTGCCATAAACTTAAATTCATGAGAAATTCAACAAATTTTTTATCTATCAAAAACCTCTGACATAACACTTCCCCTAATGGGTTTAATCTTAGCGGCAACTGGCAAGTCAGCCCAATTTGGCCTCCATCCATGACTGCCCGCCGCCATGGAAGGTCCTACGCCAGTCTCTGCCCTACTTCACTCCAGTACCATAGTCGTCGCAGGCATCTTCTTGCTCATTCGACTGCACCCCATTATAGAAGACAATAACCTGGCATTAACAATTTGCCTATGCCTAGGAGCCCTAACCACCCTATTTACAGCTGCCTGTGCCCTAACACAAAATGACATCAAAAAAATTGTAGCATTCTCAACATCCAGCCAACTAGGGCTAATAATAGTTACAATTGGCCTCAACCAGCCTCAATTAGCATTTCTACATATCTGCACCCACGCCTTCTTTAAAGCAATATTATTCTTATGCTCCGGATCCATCATCCACAGCCTAAATGATGAACAAGACATCCGAAAAATAGGAGGCCTACAAAACCTCTTACCACTCACCTCAACCTGCTTAACCATCGGCAGCCTAGCCCTAACAGGAACACCATTTCTAGCCGGCTTCTTCTCAAAAGACGCAATCATTGAATCCCTAAACACCTCTTACCTAAACGCCTGGGCCCTAACTCTAACACTCATCGCCACCTCCTTCACTGCTGTCTACAGTTTCCGAGTAATCTTCTTCGTCACCATGGGAATTCCACGGTTCCTACCCCTCTCCCCCATTAACGAAAATAACCCCTCAGTAATTAACCCAATTAAACGCCTTGCCTGAGGAAGTATTATTGCAGGACTCATCATTACTTCAAACTTCTTACCATCTAAAACACCTATTATAACCATACCCCTAACTCTCAAGATAGCAGCTCTCGCAGTAACAATTACTGGTCTACTAGTAGCCATAGAACTAACAGCACTAACCGGCAAACAATTTAAAACTAACCTAACAACCTCCCCCCACCACTTCTCCAATATACTAGGCTATTTTCCCGCAATTGTCCACCGACTTGTCCCCAAATTAAACCTAACCATGGGACAATCAATTGCTACACAGTTAGTAGACCAAACCTGATTTGAAGCCGTCGGACCAAAAGGAATATCCTCTACGCAAATCAAAATGGCCAAAACCATTAGTGACACCCAACGAGGAATAATTAAGACATATTTAACAATTTTCCTATTTACTATAACCCTCGCTATTCTACTAACAACCCTTTAGACTGCACGAAGCGTTCCACGACCAAGCCCACGAGTCAATTCTAACACAACAAACAAAGTTAACAACAACACCCACGCACAAATAATTAACATACCCCCACCAGACGAATATATTATCGCTACACCACTAATATCTCCTCGCAATATAGAAAACTCCTTTAAACCATCAACAACAATTCAAGACCCCTCATACCAACCCTCCCAAAATAAACCAACCATTAAACCCACACCGAGTAAATAGATTATAACATAACCAACCACAGAGCGATCTCCCCACGCCTCCGGAAAAGGTTCAGCAGCCAAAGCCACTGAATAAGCAAACACAACAAGTATTCCGCCCAAATAAATTAAAAAAAGAACTAACGATAAAAAAGACCCCCCATGGCCAATTAACACTCCACATCCAACCCCCGCTGCTACCACTAAACCAAAAGCAGCAAAATAAGGTGCAGGATTAGAAGCTACAGCAACCAAACCAACAATTAAAGCCATCAACAGTAATGATACAAGATAAGTCATAATTCCTACTCGGATTCTAACCGAGACCAATGATTTGAAGAACCACCGTTGTTATTCAACTATAAGAACCCTAATGGCAAGCCTACGTAAAACACACCCCTTAATTAAAATCGCCAACGACGCGCTAGTCGACCTACCAGCCCCCTCTAACATCTCAGTATGATGAAATTTTGGATCCCTACTAGGACTATGTCTAATTACCCAAATCCTCACCGGACTATTTCTAGCTATACATTATACATCTGACATTTCCACCGCCTTTTCTTCAGTGGCACACATTTGCCGAGACGTAAATTACGGGTGACTAATCCGAAACATTCACGCCAATGGGGCATCATTCTTTTTCATTTGCATCTACATACACATCGCCCGAGGATTATATTACGGATCATACTTGTACAAAGAAACATGAAACATTGGAGTCGTCCTGCTACTATTAGTAATAATAACAGCTTTTGTGGGCTATGTACTACCATGAGGACAAATATCGTTTTGAGGTGCAACAGTAATCACCAACCTTCTATCCGCAGTCCCCTACATAGGAAACGCCCTAGTTCAATGAATTTGAGGAGGGTTTTCAGTAGATAATGCAACACTAACACGATTCTTCGCCTTCCACTTCCTACTACCATTTGTTATTGCCGCAGCCACTATTATTCACTTACTGTTTCTTCACGAGACAGGATCAAACAACCCAGCAGGCCTAAACTCAAACGCAGATAAAATCTCATTCCACCCATACTTCTCCTACAAAGACCTATTTGGATTTGTAGTTATACTACTAGCACTTACATCCCTAGCATTATTCTCACCCAACCTCCTAGGAGACCCAGAAAACTTCACCCCCGCAAATCCACTAGTTACCCCTCCCCACATCAAGCCCGAATGGTACTTCCTATTTGCTTACGCTATTCTTCGATCAATTCCCAACAAACTCGGAGGAGTTTTAGCACTTTTATTTTCTATCCTCGTACTAATAGTTGTACCAGTCCTTCACACATCAAAGCAACGAGGACTAACATTCCGACCAATCACCCAATTCCTCTTTTGAGCCCTAGTCGCAGACATGATTATCCTAACATGAATTGGAGGAATACCAGTCGAACACCCATTCATTATCATCGGACAAATCGCATCCGTCCTATATTTTGCACTATTTTTAATCCTAATGCCATTAGCAGGATGATTAGAAAATAAAGCACTAGAATGAGCTTGCCCTAGTAGCTTAACTTAAAGCATCGGTCTTGTAATCCGAAGATTGGAGGTTAAACCCCTCCCTAGTGCCAGAAAAAAGAGATTTTAACTCCCACTCCTGGCTCCCAAAGCCAGAGTTCTAAATTAAACTATTTTCTGTACTATATGGTTTAGTACATATTATGCATAATATTACATTAATGTATTAGTACATTAATGTATAATCACCAACTAATTATTTAAACCATAAAGCAAGTACTAACTTTTAGGGTATACATAAAGCATATTACTGACACTCAGAATTCAAATATTATAAGATGAGTAAGTCCTTATTCCCTTAAAAATTGTTCTCAAATTTTTCCTTGCATGAACTCAACAAACATCTATTTAGGAATAGTTAATGTAGTAAGAAACCACCAACCAGTTTATATAATTGCATAATCTGCATGATAGAATCAGGGACAAAAGTGGAGGGTGATAAATTATTAATTATTACTGGCATCTGATTCCCATTTCACGGGCATGGGAATGTGAATTCCCCTAATTCAAATCTATACTGGCATCTGATTCATGGTGTGGTACATATGTCTCGTTACCCACCAAGCCGGGCGTTCTTTTATATGCATAGGGGTTCTCTTTTTGGTCTGCTTTTCATCCACATTTCAGAGTGCAGGCACAAATATTGAATTAAGGTAGAGCATTTTCTTGTAATTAATAATGTAGGTTAATGATTAAAAGACATAACATAAGAATTACATTAATTTATATCAAGTGCATAATATATCCTTACTCAACACAACCTTATACTATATACCCCCTTTTGGTTTCTGCGCGACAAACCCCCCTACCCCCTACGCTCAGTAAATCCTGTTCTCCTTGTCAAACCCCTAAACCAAGGAAGGCTCGACCAAGCGTATCAAAGTTAACAAGTTTTGGTAAAATTAACTTATGCCATCACATATTATATATAACATATACATATTTAACTTCACATTTTTTTATCACAAAAAGCCTAAAATTAAGTAGAAAAAATTTACAAATTAACCTCAATACTAAAATTTCAAACACGAATTA